TACATTCATTGAAGAAGTGATGATCAAATGGTTTTTACTCAGAAACCCTTTGAGTTTAGCTTTGGTTTTCTTAAATCATCGTGGTTCTAGTATGAATCTGAGGTTTCAATTGATTCATAGGGTCTCAACAAGAGAATTCCTATAAAAAAAAAAGATAGGGAAGAGAAGATTCAAGAGGCCTGTCACGATTAACATAAAAAAAGATGGATGAGCCAACTTGAGATTTTATTTCTTGGCATTATCATCACAAAGAAGAGATTCCGGATTTTTCTTACTTCGTATCTTTTGGTCAAATCGAGTCAAGCGGCTAAGCCACAAGAAGTTTGAAACTCTATATAAAATATTCCATATCCGTTGAAACTAGTATTTGTGGGTTTTGGCTTGAGCCGTACGAGATGAAATTCTCATATACGGCTCTCAGAGGGGGAGTCTTTCTTGGGTTACCTATCTCAATAAAGTATATGATTGGTTCGAGGAACGTCTCGAGATTCAAGCGATTGCAGATGATATAACTAGTAAATATGTTCCTCCTCATGTCAACATATTTTATTGTCTAGGGGGGATTACACTTACCTGTTTTTTAGTACAAGTAGCTACGGGTTTTGCTATGACCTTTTACTATCGTCCAACTGTTACAGAGGCTTTTTCTTCTGTTCAATACATAATGACTGAGGCCAACTTTGGTTGGTTAATTCGATCAGTTCATCGATGGTCAGCAAGTATGATGGTTCTAATGATGATCTTGCACGTATTTCGTGTGTATCTTACGGGTGGTTTTAAAAAACCCCGCGAATTAACTTGGGTTACCGGGGTGATTCTGGCTGTATTGACCGCATCTTTTGGCGTAACTGGTTATTCTTTGCCTTGGGACCAAATTGGCTATTGGGCAGTAAAAATTGTAACAGGCGTGCCTGAAGCTATTCCTATAATAGGATCACCTTTGGTAGAATTATTACGTGGAAGTGCTAGTGTGGGCCAGTCCACTTTGACTCGTTTTTATAGTTTACATACTTTTGTATTACCTCTTCTTACTGCCGTATTTATGTTAATGCACTTTCCAATGATACGTAAGCAAGGTATCTCGGGTCCTTTATAGAAAAGGCAGATCATAGATATTTGTAATTTATCATATCGGGGAGGGACAAGAGTCTTTCATTGCTACAAATATGGATTGTTTAAAAATAAGGCATGTTATTTGGATACTTCTATTCAACTCTGAAGTATTTTTTATTTGATACGAATAGAATAGTTGAACTATATTTTCCTAAACAGAGGATGGATTATGGGAGTGTGTGACTTGAACTATTGATTGGCCCGTGCAGATATATGATTTTATCCGCCACATTGGAATTCACAACCCAATGTGTCTCCGCATCCAACCATCACATCACGTCAATCCTTTTATATAGCATAGGATAATAGGATAGGCCGGTTCGCTTGAGGAGAATATTTTCTATGATCATACCCAAATCTTGTCATGCATGAAAAGGCTCCGTAAGATCCCTATAATAAGTGATGTGGAATGATCCAATGTTCTATTTATTCACTTTGTTTTATTTTTTTTTTTAGTAATTTTTATTAGAATTAATTTGATAGTATAATTGGATAGTAATTTTAGTAAGTTTTTATAGTATGTAGATGCATTCATTTCCTCTGCATCAACCCTGATCTATGATACTATCGGAGTTAAATAAGGGATCTAAGGAAGAACAAGGGCTAAGATTTTCTTAGTAACAAGTAAAAATTTTGTATTTTTGTATGTAATACAATCAAGATATTGTGGGGATAAATACTAATCAAAAGACATGAGACAATCCAAAAAGCACTTGATCATGATCTAATTTGTAAGCCGACTTGGATATTGAGCATTTCCTTGTTGCCAGAACTTAATTCTTTGCAATGAATAATGAATCGTTGAAACTTGGGGAAATGTAATTTTATAAATCTTTTCTCATTCTACATTCTTTATGTAGATATGTATGAAATATAGATCTTCTATGGACCTATTTATGTTCTATGAATCTATTTCTGTGATTCTTTTGATTCTTGCTCGAGCCGGATGATAAAAAATTCTCATGTCCGGTTCCTTTGGGGGATGGATCCACAAGAATTCACCTATCCAAATAACAAAGAAACCTGATTTGAATGATCCTGTATTAAGAGCTAAATTGGCTAAAGGGATGGGACATAATTATTATGGAGAACCTGCATGGCCCAATGATCTTTTATATATTTTTCCAGTAGTAATTCTAGGCACTATTGCATGTAATGTGGGTTTAGCAGTTCTAGAGCCGTCAATGATCGGTGAACCGGCGGATCCGTTTGCAACTCCGTTGGAAATATTACCCGAATGGTACTTCTTTCCCGTATTTCAAATACTTCGCACAGTACCCAATAAGTTATTGGGTGTTCTTTTAATGGTTTCAGTACCAATAGGATTATTGACAGTACCTTTTTTGGAGAATGTCAATAAATTCCAAAATCCATTTCGTCGTCCAGTAGCCACAACAGTCTTTTTGATCGGTACCGCAGTAGCTCTTTGGTTAGGGATTGGAGCAACTTTACCTATTGAGAAATCCTTAACTTTAGGTCTTTTTCAAATTGATTAAACCGTTAAATACCACAACATAGATATCTAAGGAAGATCTAGAAGGGGATCTTCCTTAGATACATCAATCTTTTTATGATCTATTCTGCAAATATATGGACTGTGTCGGAGATTCAAAATTTATTCTATTTTTTTTTAGAAAGAAAAAAAAATAGAATAAATGAAAAGAATCTAATGGATTTAAAATTATAACTTTTTCTTAAGTAAATTTATTGCAAAATGCTTCTGTACAGTGCTCAATATCTGTTTTACATCTTCTGTGCGAAAATATTCCATTTTCATAAGATCTTCTTGACTGTGACTCAAAAGGTCCAATAATGTATGTATATTGGATCTTTTGAGACAATTATAGGTCCTGGAAGACAATTCTGATTGGTCAATAAAAATACATGTCAATGGAATTCCTTTTTTGTTTTTATTGAGATTAGTGAATTTGTCTTGAAAGGAAAAAAGGGGTAGATTCCATCTGTTTTCATTTTCCTTGAAATTCATGTCCTCTTCCTCTGCATGTAGAAAAGGAATCAATAAATCAATCAAATTACGAGAAGCTTCATAAAGTGCTTCTTTAGGAGTTAAACTTCCATTCGTCCATATTTCTATAAAGAGTATCTCTTGTTTTTCATTCCCATTCCCATAAGAATGAATACTATGATTCGCATTTCGAACAGGCATAGATACAATATCTATAGGATAACTTCCATCGTGAGAGTCATTTGTGGATTTCATACGATATCCGCGATCTCTCTTGATTTGTAATTCAATACACAAATCAATTGGTTCTGTCAGGTTAGCTATATGCTGTGTCGTGTCAACTATTTCTACAGAAGGTGGTGAGATGATATCTTGAGCTGTTATGTATTTGGGACCCCTGACGCAAATGGATGCGTTCCTAACTCCATAAAGATTACTTCTCAATACAATCTCTTTCAAATTGAGTAAAATCTCATGTACTGATTCTTCAATACCTGCTATCGTAGAATATTCATGCAGCACATTTTCAGATGTTGCACGTGTGATACATGTTCCTTCTATTTCTCCAAGTAAAGCCCTTCGCATGGCAATACCTATGGTATCGGCTTGACCTTTCATAAGCGGGGACATAACGAAACGACCATAATAAAGACGCTTGCTGTCTACTCTTGATTCAACACATTTCCACTGTAGTGTTCGAGTGGATCCTACTACGTCTTCTTGAACCATACTCTTATTTTTCTTTTATTTAGAATTATTGGATCAGAATCATTTATTTTTCTTGGAATCTCTTGAATTCTTATTTCTACACACGTCTTTTTTTAGGGGGACGGCATCCATTATGCGGCATGGGTGTTACATCACGTACGAAACTTAATAGTATCCCATTTCTACGAATGGCTCGTAATGCCGCATCTCTTCCGAGACCTGGACCCTTTATCATAACTTCTGCTCGTTGCATACCCTGATCCACTAATGTACGAATAGCATTAAATGTTGCGGCTTGAGCAGCATAGGGTGTTCCTTTTCTTGTGCCTCTGAATCCAGAAGTACCTGCGGAAGCCCAAGAAACCACCCGACCTCGTACGTCTGTAATAGTTACAATAGTATTATTGAAACTCGCTTGAACATGAATAACTCCTTTTGGTATTCTACGTTCATTCTTATTTGAACCAATACGTGCATTCTTACGTAAACTCATTTTTGCTATAGGTTTTGTCATATTTTATTAGGTTAGATTTATAAGAATAAAAGAAAAAAGAATCAGAAATTTACAGAAAGAGATGAGGATACCCATTTCATATTAAAACGAATCCTTTCTTATTTCTTTTTACATGTACATGGATTTTCTTTTTAAAAGAAAAATGAAAAAGTTCTTTACCCCTGTCTCTGTTTATGTCTCGGATTGGAACAAATAACTATAATTCGCCCCCTCCTACGAATCAAGCGACATTTTTCACAAATTTTACGAACAGAAGCCCTTATCTTCATATTTATCATTCCTTACTTTCATTCTAAATCTCTTTTTTTTTTGAAGAAAAAAATCAGTTTATTGCATTTTTGAACTTTGAATTATATCTCTACGAAAAGGATGTTTAAAGATGTTTAAAAGAATGATCTAATCGTTCGAATCTTTTTTGCGAAGTCTATAAATTATACGTCCCCTGGTTGAATCATAACGACTCATTTCGATTTTGACTCTATCTCCGGGTAGTATACGTATAAAACTGCGCCGGATTCTCCCTGAAATATAACCTAGAATTAGATCTTCATTATCTAATCGAACTCGGAACATACCGTTGGGTAGTGATTCAGTAATTAAACCCTCATGAATCAATTTCTGTTCTTTCATTCCAGGGAACCCCCTTTAAGTATTAACTAATAGAGGAAGAGTTCTATAATTAACTTCTCCTCTCTATTTTACAAATAGTAAGTTTGAGAGAAATTTAGGGTATCTTAGGAAAATTACCATATATAACACAAAATTTCTCCTCCAATTTTTTCTAATCGAGCTTCTCGATCTGTTATTATACCTCGAGAAGTAGAAAGGATTACAATTCCCATTCCACCTAAAATCTTAGGAATTTGTTGATAGTTGGAATATATTCGTAGACCAGGTCGGCTGATACGCTTTAAATTTATTTTCTTACCTTTCCTAGTCTTTCTATATCGTAAGGTTGAAACCAAGAAATTTTTTTGACTTTCTTGATGTTTTCGAACGTTTTCAATAAAACCTTCTCGTAAAAGTATTTTCACAATGTTTTTAGTGATATTAGTAGATACTATTTTAACTCTTCCCTTTTGATCTATGTCAGCATTTCTTATAGAAGTTATTATATCGGCAATAATGTCCCTACCCATGACGAACTATAGTTATTGGTGCCCCCTAATTTTGATATAGTCAACATGCTTCTTTTTTGTTTTATTTTTTATTGAATTCTTTTTTTTTTTTATTATTCTAGATTCTCAAAAATTATTAGAAATTTCAAATATATACATGAGACACACACAATCTATTAATCGGATCTATTTTATATATTCTAAGATTCTATTCTATATATAGATAGAAAGATAGGATATATCCTATTTTCATCTATAAGACTTCGGGTGCTAATGAAACGATTTTAGGAAAATTCAACTGTCGCAATTCTCGAGCAATTGCACCAAAAATTCGAGTTCCTTTTGGATTTCCTTCTTGATCAATGATAACCGCTGCATTGTCATCATATCGTATTATCATGCCGTTGTCACGTTTGAGTTCTTTACATGTGCGTACAATCACAGCTCTAATTATTTCTGATCTTTCTAAAGGCATATTGGGCACTGCTTCTTTGATTACAGCAACAATAACATCGCCAAGATGAGCATATCGGTGATTACCAGTTCCTATGATTCGAATACACATTAATTTTTGAGCTCCACTGTTATCCGCTACATTCAAAAGGGTCTGAGGTTGAATCATATCATTTTTATTTTAATCTCTTATTTCAAGATAATGGAAAAAAGAAATATTGTCTGTCCAGAGATAAAGAAATCCGTAGTTGTTTTTTTATTCTTAATACTCCTTCTTCTTTTACTTTTGTTTACCTATCCTGAAATAACAAATTGAGTTCGTATAGGCATTTTGCATGCAGCTATTTCCATAGCAGCTTTGGCTACAGCTTCAGATACTCCACTCATTTCATAAATTATTCGGCCCGGTTTAACAACGGATACCCAATATTCGGGGGATCCTTTGCCCGAACCCATACGTGTTTCTGTAGGTCTTACAGTAACAGGTTTGTCGGGAAAGATACGTACCCATATCTTTCCACCACGACGCGCATATCGTGTCATTGCTCTTCGCCCTGCTTCTATTTGTCTAGCTGTGATCCAAGCAGGTTCAAGTGCCTGAAGAGCGTATCTGCCAAAACAAATATGATTGCCTCGGCAAGATATTCCCTTCATTCTACCTCTATGTTGTTTACGAAATCTGGTTCTTTTAGGGTTATAGTTGATGGTTGTTTCTGAATTCCATCTCTACTGCAGAGACGGACATGAGAATTTCTTCTCATCCAGCTCCTCGCGAATGAAATGATTCAATAGAATTACATATTACATAGAAATATGTATTTTATTCTATCAAATATTCTATCAAAAGACAAAAGAAAGAATATACTAATTATTTTATATTATAAGATAAAAAATATGCTTCTTTCTTTTAGCAAAATCTCTAAAGTCTTTTTCTTTACCTCTATTTAATCACGCCAATAGTCATCCAATAAATGAAATTCTTAAATGAAAGAAAAATAAAGAAAGGTTTCGCGGGCGAATATTAACTCTTTTCTCCTTCATTTGTAGGGTCAATTCATGACCATTCAGAAGAAATCCATTTTTTCTTGGTTCATTCCTTTTTCTTGGTTCATTCCGCCATCCTACCCAATGAATCCTTAGGATTGATTTGTTTTCAAGAAAATCCTATGTAATCACAGGTTCCATCGTTCCCATAACTTCTCTATTAATACTTAGGCCTGAACTCTGCAATGGAGCTCTCAACAGAATCTGTTATTTGTTTCCGAGTCAATCTCCTCAGTTTTTCTTAACCCGAAGCTCAATTAAATTTTTCTCTATTTTCTATTATTTGGATTCTTTCTTTTTCTATCTTAATTACATACTTACATATATAATAGACTATATTATCCATTATCCATATTGATTAGATTCTTTATATTATTATTTTATTATATTTTTATTGTATATTAATGTTGATGCTTTATAACACTGCCTTTTTTATGGGATAATTCTTCATAAACCATACATATGGGAATCATATATCATTTAATATCATTTAGATCTTTATTCTCTCTTTCTATCACCCTTCCTTTTTCCACATCCCTTTTTTTTTTTCACAATTCAGAATCAGATTTCTTTTTTATGAAAAG